CTCTTCCAAAAATTCCCGATTTACTTTTTGTTAATTTACCGGCTTAGTATGAGATAGAAACATGCCTGTCTCGTCGTAATAATGAGTGAATCAATGAATGAAAGTGGAAAAAATGAAGGTTAACTCCCTTTTTTATGTTTATGTTAAACCAATCACTGATCTTATACTTTGTATTATTAATATAATCTAGTTTCTTTTTATAATATCTATTTATTTCTAATAAATATTTATATAATAGATTGAATTTATCTAATTTATTTCTATATCGAATAGAGTGGCGATTAAAATGAATGATTTACTGAGTATAAATCGTGAATCAAAAATGGAAAATCATAAAAGATGGAAAAAGCTTTCGGCTCTAGTCATTCCATTATATTGACAATTTCAAAAAACTGCTCATACTATGAGCATAGTATGGTCGCGGTCAGGCAAGTATGCCCCCATCGTCTAGCGGTTCAGGACACCTCTCTTTCAAGGAGGCAGCGGGGATTCGACTTCCCCTGGGGGTAGGGTACTACGAAAGGAAGTTGATCATGGATTATCAATAAACCTAGAATTGATTCTTCCTGGGTCGATGCCCGAGCGGTTAATGGGGACGGACTGTAAATTCGTTGGCAATATGTCTACGCTGGTTCAAATCCAGCTCGGCCCAATAATTCGCTGATCCGCCATAACCTAAAATGCCCATTTTTTTGTATTTTGTTTTCCCGAAAAGCCAAACAAAAAAATTAGGGAAGAATAAAAAAAGTCCAATTTTGTGATATATCCATCCCTACCGCTATTTGTTTTTTATTTTGTTCTATTTATTTAGTTGTTCCCATAAATTATGACCTTGATAACGCTCTAGATTCATATCAGGATCATTAAATAGAAAGTTTAATGAAAAGAAAAAGAGTAAAGTAAACAAAAAAGAAGACTCTTTTTTGTTTTCATTTTCAAATTGATTATTGATCGATTTATTTGGCAATAACGAAAGGATTCCTAGTAACTAGGAATCCGCGTCGCTCTCACTCAAAGTGCATACCCGTATGGATATCAATATATCACTCGCGCCTTTGTTTGTTACAACCCGGCTTCGAATCTAAAATCTAAATAGAAAATGGCTTGAATGAAATCATAAGACTATCTATGTTGTACACTTTTCTTTATTTCCCTGGGATTGTAGTTCAATTGGTCAGAGCACCGCCCTGTCAAGGCGGAAGCTGCGGGTTCGAGCCCCGTCAGTCCCGACGGATAAAATTTTTAAAATACATCAATTGATCCCTCCGTTTTCTGTCAAAGGGGATACAAATGACAGAATTTCATTCCCAACGATATCTTTATCTTTTTTTTATTTATTTTTTCCTTTCTCTTTTTTGTTGGGGTTTATTTGGAAACTATTTGTAAACGGTGAAAGTGGAAAAGCAGTCAGATGATACATCATCAGATGATTGTACAAGGAAGGCGGTAGATTATCGAAAAGAAAGGGTGGAAAAGAATATATATAAATAAAGGAAAGGAATTCTTTTGATTGGACCAGGCATCACTTTTTGTATTCGGTGTGGATAAAAGATCTTCCTATGTTATACTATTCAATTCTCGACGGTGAATTGATTTGATAGCCTAGATATTGTTATTCATGATATTGATCCGATTCGATGTCATTGAAATGTAAGTCATTGCATTGAATTTACAAGCGACAAATTTATCATCTCTATGGGATTAAATCCCGAGTTATTGCGAAGTAAAAAAAACAATGAAATTATGGAAGTAAATATTCTCGCATTTATTGCTACAGCGCTGTTCATTCTAGTTCCTACCGCTTTTTTACTTATAATATACGTAAAAACTGTCAGTCAAAGTGATTAATTTGAATGAAACTTGACTTTTTATCAAGGAGTTAAGAAAAAAAGGATTCAAATCTCACGTCTTAAATAAAATGAATGGACTAGAATCAGCAGTATCCTATAAAACTCGATAGTATGGTAGAAAAAAAATATGAATCTTTCTACCATACTATCTATATCTATTATTGTAATGTAGAAAGATACAAGCTTAATATAGATGAATCCACAATATGGATCTTCATACATGTCGATATCAATTAAATATATGTACTGTACATAGTATCTCAATTTTATTTCTTCGCTTGATCTATTTTATTTGTGTTGATTTCAATTAATCTGAAATAATTGAAAGGCAAGTCTTACGATTTTATAATTCTTTCATTTCATGGATTTGATTTTTTTGGTGGATACCGAGATTCCTATTAAAATAATCAGAAATGAAGGAAAAATGGAATGGAATAGGCATATATTAATTAAATTAATAAAAAAAAAAGAAAACCAAGTAATCTTTTTTTTTTGAACATTCCAAAGAAGTAATTCGTTGAGCAACTGACAGATGATCCAAAGAGTTCTATGGTAACTTTTCTTCGTATTTCGTTTCGAAAAAAGGGTATACCCTGCCGATTTTGAATTTAACTTCTTTGATCCATGATATGAAATGAGTCAATAAAGCATTTCATAAATGAAATTCAACTAAAACTGGGGGTAAGTGTCTAATATGTGACTACACTAAGGCAAGATCTTATTAAATTAAATAAAAAAAAGACTTTTTTTTTCTCTTTGAACAGTAAAGAGGGAGGGAAATAAAAACAAGCAAATACAGAAAACAAAGGGGGTTCCTTGTCCCTCATTGTCCGTTTATAACTCTGGTAAGAGCTGGTTCATCAAAATAGACAATTTAGGAAGAATTCTTTTTTTTTTTAATTGCCTATCATCCGGATCCCTTTTACTTTCGAAATACGAACATGGGGATTATTGAAATGTTTGTTTGATTGAAAAGGTGTTATTCATAGAATACATTACTCCACTAGAATCCAAGAATTTCGAAATGAAGACTAATAAAATAGTTAAAATAAAAAAAGGCTTTGCAAAACGATCTAGAAAACAATTGATACGGTTTGATTCCTCAACCCCAATTAGGAGTACCCCTAGAGCCCACTTCTTCCCCATACTACGAGTGAAAGGGAAAATGTAAAGACTACCATTAAAGCAGCCCAAGCAAGACTTACTATATCCATGTGTATTATGTCCCCTATCTCTATGAATATGAAACAAATATGAAGGAATTCAATTTTTCCATTATTGTTCACTAATAATAGTGGAATTACTGGCGCAGAGTCAAAAAGAAAAGGGAATTGTGACACGCCACCGTTGATGAATCACTTCGATAAATCCGCTTATAACAAGCTCTTATATGATTTCGAGTAAAATCGAGAACCATTAAGCACAAGCAAAATGCGCAGTAACACTTTTGGAAATATCAAAAGAATGTTACTCACATGTATCAATAATAAGACTTATTCTTTCTTTTGGTGTCCCTCATTAAGTAAAAGCCGATTATCTATCCAATCTAATATTAATTGGATGCCTGAACATTCAGAGACTTTCATCCGTCTGTATACAAAGTATCTTCCAACCCTTCTACAACCATTCATTAGTTAATTAGACACTCCCGTTATCCAATCTAATTCAAGACTCCTCTAGTAGCCACTCCATTAGTAAGGGGGGCTCCCATATCAAGATTTACTGATTCCCTTCCACTACTTTAGTTTTTCCTTGAATCCTAGACGTTAGGAGACGTTAGGATTTCGAGTTTTTTGTTGATCAGGCGACACCCGGATTTGAACTGGGGAATAAGGGATTTGCAGTCCCCCGCCTTACCGCTCGGCCATGTCGCCAAAAGGCTACAAACAAAAAAAGGAGAGTATCCCCCTTTTCTTTTTCATTTTTAGATCGGATCCATACCTTCAATTGGTTATAGTATCTCAAGACACACAATATCTAAAAACTTTCCCTTTCTTTTCTATTGAAAAAGAAAATGTGGATTCTCAGTTACAAAAGTCAAAATTCAGGACAAATAAATTGGAACCATTAACTATTGACTGCAAATTTATGGACGATTCTTCTTCACTTGTCTTTTTCTAATGGTATAAGAAAATCAAACTGGATACATAACTAAATTGATTTTTTTTTTCAATAAAAAAAAAAACTTTCTGAATTTCAAGTATATTATAATAATATAACAGCAATTATGAGTCTATGTAAACCCCAGAGCATAAGTTGTTACACAGTTATAGTTATCTAATGAGGTATTTTATCTATCTAGATATGATGTCCATAGGGAATCAGCACGAAATTATCGTGTTTCAATTTTTCATTGAATAGATTAAAATAAAAGAAAAAATAGAATTTTTGATAGAGCACGCCATGTCTTGTCTCCATTAGAGCGTTATAATGGAATAAAAGAAAGACATATATAAATAGAAATGCTATATCTGCACATGTTTAATAAATATAAGCCCCCTTTTCGTACGCACTTCAATCATATTCTAAATATTCTACTAAAAAATAAAAAACTAAAAAGTGGGTAAAAACATCTATCTTCTCTGCGAATCGTTTTTTGAACAATGGAGTCCATGAAAAAATTAAGCGCTAGAAAAATCAACTCTCTCCCTATATATATATTTTAGAATTATTTTGTCTTTATCTCAATGAACAGATCAAATCAGGAATTCCTTTCATTTTTCTGGTATTCAATCGGATTGGAATATGTAATATCATAATAATGGTAGAAATTGAATTATTTTTTTTTATATTCTATACAAAAACAAAACTCCATGCGGCTAAATGGCATTTATCAATTCTTTTCTGTATCTGTTTGTTCTAAATATAAATAAAAATTTGAGTATAATTTTTCTTCTTCCGTTCATACGCATTTCATATTTCATACATTCCACATATATTATATGGTATATGGAGTTAGATAAAATTTCATGTGATTCAGTAAACAGAATAGAAATTCAATTCCATCATTATTAGATCGATTCGTAGGATTCGATGAAGAATGAGAAAAGAATGGGATTCTTTTGAGAAATGGGAAATTCAAAATGCTCGGGGATGAAAATGGGGAAATGTCTACAATACCTGGGTTGAATCAGATACAATTTGAAGGAT